TTGGATAATATATCCAAATCTATTCCTTCCTGATTGAAGAAAGGAATTCCTATGACTCCAACGAACAACGTAAATAAAACTAATACAAGCATCGGAAATAACATAGTATTGTCTGACTCGTGGGGATATGAGAAAGTGCTTTTAGTGCCAAAACGAGTAATACTAATAAAAGGCTGCACCGTGCTTCTTACATTTTCATTACTATTTTCATTACTATTAATTCGATATGTGTTTAAAAAATAAGTTTTTTCATTGTTTTTCGTCGTTAATAAATATAATAAACGCAAATTTTTTTTAATAATTTCGGGTCCTTCTTTATCTTTACCCCATAGAGACATTGAATAGAACGAACTACTTTTTTTGCCACTGTAAGTTTGAAAATAAACGTTTAAATGTCCTTCAAAAGCAAGTAAATAGATCCGAAACATATAAAATGCAGTTAATCCTGCTGTGGACCAAGCTATTATTGCAAAAATAGGTGAATACAACCAACTATCATTAAGAATTTCATCTTTGGACCAAAAACAAGCAAGGGGTGGAATACCAGAAAGAGAAAGTGTACCCAATAAAAAAGCAGTTTTTGTAATTGGTACATGTTTTCTTAAACCGCCCATAAGAACCATATTCTGACTTTTATCTGGAGAATATCCAACAATAGCTTCCATCGCATGAATAATTGATCCAGATCCTAAGAACAACAATGCCTTCGAATAAGCATGAGTAATCAAATGAAATAAAGCCGCTCGATAAGACCCCATACCTAGAGCTAACATCATATAACCCAATTGAGACATTGTAGAATAAGCTAAGCTTTTCTTAATATCTTTTTGAGCAAGAGCTAAAGTGGCTCCTAAAAATAATGTTATTATACCTATCAAAGCTATTAGATTTAGAATGTAAGGTATAACTATGAAAAGAGGAAGAAGCCGAGCTACAAGAAAAATTCCTGCTGCTACCATAGTAGCGGCATGTATAAGAGCCGAAATGGGGGTAGGCCCTTCCATGGCATCAGGTAACCATACATGAAGGGGAAATTGGGCGGATTTAGCAACAGCGCCGGCAAATAATAGGAAGGCGCATAAAGTAACAAATAAAAAATTAACTTCATTATTATAAACCAAGTTATTGAATATTTCAAACAAATCCCGAAATTCGAAACTACCTGTTATCCAATAAAAACCCAAAATTCCTAATAATAAACCAAAATCCCCGACACGATTAGTTACAAACGCTTTTTGACAAGCATTCGCGGCACTGGGTCGTGTGAACCAAAAACCTATTAATAGATAAGAACACACTCCAACTAATTCCCAAAAAATATAAATTTGTATCAAATTAGAACTAGTAACTAATCCCAACATTGAAGTATTGGAAAAACTCATATAAGCAAAAAATCTCAAATATCCCTGATCATGAGACATATAATTGTCACTATAAATAAGAACCATAATTCCAACAGTAGTGATTAATATCGACATAATAGAAGTAAGTGGATCAACCAAGCAGCCAAATTCTAAAGAAAAATCATTATTGATGGTCCAAGACCATACATATTGATAGACAGAATTATTATTTATTTGCTGAATAGAAAAAAGGGCTGAAAAAACCATAACTATACTTAATAATAAAACACTAGGAAAAGCCCACATACGGCGAAGATTTTTTGTTGCCGTTGGAAAAAGTAGAAGTCCTGTTCCAATTAAGATAGGAACTGGAAGTGGAATGAAAGGTATAATCCATGAATATTGATATGTATATTCCATAAAAAAATAAAAAAAAAATTAAAAAAATAAAAAAAAAATTTATCTTAATTAATTGTTTCTGAGTCACCGGTTCTTATTTCTTTTCTTTTGAAAGGGGTCGGTTAATAAAAAAAAAAATTAAGATATATAAAATAAAACTTAAATAGAATTTTCTAGCCTTAATTATTCTGAATCTTTCCAAACTACTTCAAATATTTAAAATCAAGAGGTTATAATTGGTCAAATGATATAAATAAGTCACTAGTGAAAAATAAATACGTATTTAATTTTATTAATACTGAATTGTTTTTATTAATACTGAATTGTTAATATTAAATTCAAATTTTAAAATAAAATTTTATGAAGATAAAAAATGAAAATTATAATTTTCATTAAAATTATTACGTATTACAATAATTTTTTTATATCTATAGAACAAGCATAAATAATTATACCAAAAACAGTATTTGATATGAATCATAAAGCCCATAACTAAAACTATTTATTGTAATTCGGTTATTTAGAATCATTAACCAATTTGTTTTGTAACTAATTGTTTGTCTTCCATTACAATAAAAGCTATTTGTAGGAAATGCTATGATATCCAACACTTTAATTTTACGGAAAAAAAAGGGGGCAAATAAAATGCCTTTAAATTATGTATTTTGTATCCTTTAACAGATTAACTACTAGTCTCATTTGATAATTAAAATTTTGTGGACTCTTTCTTCGAGCTTGACCAATTAAATTAATATTAAATTAATTAATATAATAGAAAAAATTATTAAAGTTTTTTTATTTTTTAATTAAGCGGGAGAAGGATTGGGTTATTAAACTTTTAGATTTTTTTATTACATGTATAAATGTAACACGATGAAAATAGAAAGAAAACGAAACGGACAATCTTTCTTTTTTTTTTTTTTTATTATTTTTTTTTTATTTTATCAACTTCAATCTATTTGGCATAGTGTACCTTATCGTTCTTATTAATATTTTATGTGATTTTTACCCCCCCCCCTTTTTTTTTGGAGTCTAATTTAGAGAAAAAATAGATAGAGAATAGTAAAGAACAATTGATTTTGAACAATAGATGTCTTTCACATCCAACCGAAAAACCTATTATAACTTTTTAATGGCAGTTCCAAAAAAGCGCACCTCTATTTCAAAAAAACGTATTCGTAAAAATATTTGGAAAAAGAAAGGATATAGGGCAGCATTGAAAGCTTTTTCGTTAGCGAAATCTCTTTCTACCGGGAGTTCTAAAAGTTTTTTTTGTGTAACAAATAAATAATCTGAATCGTTCTAATAACTAATAAAGTGATATAATTTTGTTTATAGTTTATTTATAAGTTATAAAAATGATAAATAATATTTATCAATTATAATTAATATTAACATCATAATAGTATAGTAAAAGAATAAATATTAATATATAAGATAAATTACAATATAAACAATATACATTAAAAAATAAACAATATACATTAAAAATAAATTAAAAAATAAACAATATACATTAAAAATAAAATAAATAAAAACGAATTAGTCTCATAATGTTTTAATTTAAACGAATATAAAATTGAATTTGTTTTACTTTAATTTGAAGCCAAATTTTTCTTTCGTTTCTGAATATAGATAAGAATTCTGTTGTCTACTGAATTCTAAAAATGAATGGTACTTTTTTGTTTGAAAAAAGGGTAAACGCAAGCGCAAGGTTTCGCCTTTCATTTTAGTATGTTTTATCATTTTCCGGATGGGGATTATCACTTTCCCCATCGCCCTTACTCAATCTCAATAATAAAAAGAATTTTTTTTTTAGTTATATTTTAGATTTTATATTATAAAGAAGAGGTCGTTGAAACTAATTGATTAAGTTTAAAATGTTTTTTATAATCTTTTAAACCATTATTTTGGGTTTTAGAAATTATTATCACTATATAAATTCCTTAAACCCAATTAAATTAATAAAAGCCCCGTTTACATTTTTAGGTAGTTATATGACGAATGCGCCAATTTTGAGTGATCTATTTTAGATCCTATGTTTCGATTGGAAGATCGATCAAGATATAATATATATATATTAATTAAAAAATTTAGAAAATATTTTGAAGTACGGTACAATTTCTATACGAAATTTTTTTATATGATTGATACGACCATCCCAAGATACCTAACTTAATGGGTTTGCTAAATCTTAACGCAAATTCTCTACACAACAAAAAATCCTAACGCAACCTAACTATGCAAATATTTACATAAATCTTTTGAGTGTATCGCTGAAATTGTGTTATATAAAAATTCTATTTTTTTATTAATCGATAAAATGAATTTTTTATTTTAGATTAATAAAATAAATGATAAAAGAAATTAATCATTAAAAAATGCAAACGAGGCAGAACATTTTTTTTTTACTTATATCCAGGGATTGAAGTAAAAATTATCTAGTTACAACTGTTACATTTTTGTTTTAGGAGAGCATAAAGTAATAGCCTACGAAAAAATACATTGTTAGTTCAGTTAAATAAAATTGACATCCTAAAATACTAAATAACTAAATAAAAAGAATAAAAAGATAATAATAAGAAAAATCAATATTATTAATGTTAACGAAAACGTTTTAATCCCTAATTTTTAAACAAGTTTTTATTCATCAATTTGAATGGTTTCCTAAAAAAAAAATATTGGATTGAATTAACTCCTTCAAGCTCGACGATTGAATAAAAATAGGTTATTATGATTTCGAATAAGCCGCTATGGTGAAATCGGTAGACACGCTGCTCTTAGGAAGCAGTGCTAGAGCATCTCGGTTCGAGTCCGAGTGGCGGCATGGCATCTTCTAAAAGAGTAAGTCCTATAATGAATTCAATTCCCGATTTCAATTCCTATAATTGAGGGACGCCCTTATTAATTTAATAATTTTTATGATATTTTCAACTTTAGAGCATATATTAACTCATATATCCTTTTCGATCGTTTCAATTGTAATTACAATTCATTTGATAATTTTATTAGTCGATGAAATCGTAGGACTAGATGATTCGTCAGAAAAGGGGATGATAGCTACTTTTTTCTGCATAACAGGATTATTAGTTACTCGTTGGATGTATTTGAGGCATTTACCATTAAGTGATTTATATGAATCATTAATTTTTCTTTCGTGGAGTTTTTCCATTATTCATATTATTCCGTATTTTAAAAAACATAAAAACCATTTAAGCGCAATAACCGCGCCAAGTGCTATTTTTACTCAAGGTTTTGCTACTTCGGGTCTTTTAACTGAAATGCATCAATCCGCGATATTAGTACCCGCTCTCCAATCCCATTGGTTAATGATGCACGTAAGTATGATGGTATTGAGCTATGCGGCTCTTTTGTGTGGATCATTATTATCACTAGCTCTTCTAGTCATTACATTTCGAAAGATTTTTAGTAAAAGCAATAATTTCGAAAATGAGTCAGTTTACTTTAGTGAGATTCAATACGTGAACGAAAGAAACAATGTCTTACGAAACACTTCTTTTATTTCGTCTCAAAATTATTACAGGTATCAATTGATTCAACAATTGGATCGTTGGAGTTATCGTATTATTAGTCTAGGGTTTATCCTTTTAACCGTAGGTATTCTTTCGGGAGCAGTATGGGCTAATGAAGCATGGGGATCATATTGGAATTGGGATCCAAAGGAGACTTGGGCATTTATTACTTGGACCGTATTCGCTATTTATTTACATATTAGAACAAATAAAAATTTTGAAAGTGTAAATTCTGCAATTGTGGCCTCAATGGGCTTTCTTATAATTTGGATATGCTATTTTGGGGTTAATCTATTAGGAATAGGGTTGCATAGTTATGGTTCATTTACATTAACATCTAATTGAATAAAAGACTTGACGAATATAAACATAGGACGGCATACAGGTATATATACGAAAACTTCATGTAAACAATCAAGAACCATTTGAATCATTTCCATTACTTGATTCAAATGGTTCTCACAAATTCAAAAGATATCTAGTTATAATAGAATTCCAATTTATTTATTTTACTTAAAAGAATATAAAATATTTTACTTAAAAGAATATAAAAGACTCATTTTTTTATTGTACAATCAACCATTTTTAAAATCATGGGATTTCAGTTTCATTTTTTGGTTTACTCACAAAAACTATCGAAAAAAATAATTGGATATAATAGCTTCGACCTTGTCAACTGATAATGATAAAACGAAATCGGGATAAACACCAATACCTATTACAGGTAAAAGGATAGAGATCGAAACAAATAATTCTCGCGGTCCAGAATCAAAAAAATAAGAGTTTGGGGCATTAAAAAGCTTGTATCCATAGAACATCTGGCGTAACATAGATAATGAATAAATAGGAGTTAATATCATTCCAATTGCCATTACAAAAGTAATTAATATTTTTGTCATTAAAAGATATTTTTGACTAGTAAGTATTCCAAAAAAAACTAACAATTCGGCAACAAAACCGCTCATGCCCGGTAATGCAAGAGAAGCCATTGATAAGATACTGAAAGTCGTGAATATTTTTGGAATTGCGATAGCCATTCCGCCCATTTCGTCGAGATAAACAAGACGTATTCTATCATAACTCGTTCCGGCCAAGAAAAAAAGCGCAGCGCCAATAAATCCGTGAGAGATTATTTGTAAAATGGCTCCGTTGAGTCCTGTATCGCTTATAGAACCAATTCCTATAATTATGAAACCCATATGAGATACAGAAGAGTAGGCTATTCTTTTTTTTAAATTACGCTGACCGGGAGATGTTGAAGCTGCATAGATTATTTGAATTGTGCCTACTATAATCAACCAGGGAGAGAATATAGAATGGGCGTGGGGTAATAATTCCATATTGATCCGAACCAATCCATACGCTCCCATTTTTAATAAGATTCCGGCTAAAAGCATACAAGTACTGTAATGTGCCTCTCCATGGGTGTCTGGTAACCATGTATGTAAGGGTATGATCGGTGATTTGACAGCAAAAGCAATAAGAAATCCAATATAGAATATTATTTCCAGTGCTACAGGATACGATTGATTAGCTGATGTTTCAAAATTTAATGTTGGTTCATTGGAACCATATAAACCAATACCCAAAACTCCCATTAATAAAAAAACGGAACTTCCTGCAGTGTACAAAATAAATTTTGTAGCTGAATACAAACGTTTCTTTCCCCCCCACATGGATAGAAGTAGATAAACTGGAATTAATTCTAACTCCCACATGATGAAAAAAAGTAAAAGGTCTCGAGAAGAAAATGGTCCTATTTGACCGCTATACATTGCTAACATCAGAAAATGGAATAGTCGGGAATCTCGAGTAATCGGCCGAGCCGCTAAAGTAGCTAAAGTTGTGATAAATCCTGTCAGTAAAATGGGTCCTATAGAAATTCCATCTATTCCCAATCTCCAGTAAAAATCAAAAAAATCGATCCATTTATAATCCTCTGTCAGTTGCATTAATGGATCATCCAATTGGAAACGATAACCGAATGCATAGGTTGTTAGAAGGAGTTCTACTATGCATATACCTATAGTATACCACCGAATTATCTTATTTCCTCTATGAGGGAGAAAGAAAATTAAGGAACCCGCGAATATTGGCAAAACTACAACTAGCGTTAACCAAGGAAAATTATTCATGGTAAAAACAAGATAAACTTGGACCAGAAAAACCCGTGCTCAAAATAAATAGTTTTTGAGCGCGGGTTTTTGTCGGTAAAGGTAAAAAAATCAAATGTATTCAAGTGGGGTTTTCTGGAACGTATTAATAAGCCAGACCCATACTTCGAGTTGTTTCATGCCATAAATAAACTCGAACACTCAAGAAATCTGTCGGACAGGCGGATTCACATCTCTTACAACCGACACAGTCCTCTGTTCTTGGAGCAGAAGCAATTTGCTTAGCTTTACACCCGTCCCAAGGTATCATTTCTAATACATCCGTTGGGCAGGCGCGCACGCATTGAGTACACCCTATACACGTATCATAAATCTTTACTGAATGTGACATTTGGATCTATAAATTTTTGAATGTCAGAAAGTTTCGATCTAGTAAACTTGTAAATGAATCATATATTTAGACACCAGATGAATCAATAATTTATCATAATTTTTCTAATCAATCTACTTCTGGATTGACTCATGCGATAGAGCCAAGATACTTTAATTTCTTACATTTTTGAAAACGTGTATTATTACGTAATGTATGGTCATGGTAATTCTAATTTATGAATATTAGAATTTATATGATTAATACTACTTATTCAACAAATTCGATTGATTGATACGAGTTGATTTTCTGTTACGATAAATTGATGAAACAATAGCCGGGCCAATAGCTGCTTCAGCGGCTGCAATAGCTATAACAAAAATTGAGAAAATATTTCCTTTTAATTGGCGACTATCAAAAAAATCAGAAAATGTTACGAAATTCATATTAACCGCATTCAGTATAAGTTCAAGACACATAAGGGCTCTAACCATATTCCGGCTCGTGATCAATCCATAGATACCGATAGAAAATAAGTAGGCACTCAAAACAAGTACATGTTCGAGCATCATTGACCAACTCCTTATCAATTTCGATTCATTTCAATATGAACTGAACAACAATTCAACAGATTCAATTGACTAGAATAAAAAAAAGTACGGAACAAAGGCAGATTTTCGATTGTTAATAGAATAGATTGAATAATTTCTATTTTAGACATAAACAATCTTTAATTAAAGGGAAATAAATGGAATGTAATAAAACCGAACAGAGTTTAATGTGCATTGCTAATTCTATAAATTTTTTACTGTCGCGCCACGGCAATTGCACCTATCAAAGCGGCTAAAAGAATTATCGAAACGAATTCAAATGGAAGGAAAAAATCTGTTGATAAATGAATTCCAATTTGTTGACTATTACTTATCAAATCTTGCTCTATAATCTGGTTTGATCTTGTAGTCCAAATAATTCCGTACCATGACGTATCCGTAATAATAATCATGAGTAAAACAAAAATACTTGTACAAACTGGCAAAGTAACCACATCCCCAATGGTCCAAAGATTCAAATCTTTGTAATATTCTGAACCATTCATGAACATCACAGCAAATACGATTAAAACATTTATAGCTCCCACGTAAATAAGGAGTTGTGCAGCAGCTACAAAATAAGAGTTTAATAGAATATAGAATAAGGATATACAAACAAGAACCAGTCCCAATGAAAAGGCAGAATAAATGGGGTTGGTAAATAATACCACCCCCATACCTCCTAGTATAAGAACCGATCCCAGAAAGACTAAAAGAAAATCATGTATTGGTCCGGGCAAATCCATTATATGTAAAATAAGAGATAAATAAATAGAAATGTTTTTCATGACCTTATTGATACCCGACCAGAAATTTTTTTTTTATGATTTTTGAGCAATTCCTAATTTAATCCTAAGTAAATAAATACTTAAATACTAAAGGATATGAATAAATGTGAGTACTATTATTGGACTAATTTCATTCTTTATCTGAAAGAGTCGTTCTAATTCTAAACTATATATTTTAAAACAATTATGGATATATTAATTAATGGATTTTCAATCCAAATTAAGACGCGTTTCTTACCAACCAATCAATAGTTGGTATTTGTAGTTATTGACCAAACAACACGAAAGAAACCTAAATTCCTTCTATATTAGTTATTAGTAAAGTAATTATAAATTATTCGTTAATAAGAGATTTACTTATTTATTTGAGGCGAATTCAAAATTGTTCGAATTGTATAATCGTCAATTACTGACATTGGTAAACGACCCAAAGCAATTTGATTATAATTCAATTCGTGACGATCATAAGTAGAAAGTTCATATTCTTCAGTCATTGATAAACAATTCGTTGGACAATACTCAACGCAATTACCACAAAATATACAGACTCCGAAATCAATACTGTAATTAAGCAGCCGTTTCTTGCGAATATCAGTTTCCAATTTCCAATCAACAACGGGTAGATCTATAGGACATACACGAACGCATACTTCACAAGCAATACATTTATCAAATTCAAAATGGATTCGACCGCGGAAACGCTCCGCGGTGATTAATTTTTCATAAGGATATTGAATAGTTACGGGTAAACGATTTGCGTGGGATAAAGTAATCATGAAACTTTGACCAATGTACCTTGCAGCTCGTACTGTTTGTTGACCATAATTCATGAACCCAGTTACCATAGAGAACATATCGTTAATATATATATGAATAGTTTTGTGTTTGTTTATTTCTCTTGTTTGAGACACGTTGTGAATATAGAATGTTACTTTACAGTGAAAAGAGTTGGAAAGAAGTTGTTAATAATAGATTACCGAGAGAAATAGGTAAAAGAAATTTCCATCCAAGATTCAATAGTTGGTCCATTCTTAGCCTCGGTAAAGTCCATCTTGTTGTGATAGGAATGAACAAGAACAAATAAGTTTTAGCTAATGTAATAAAGATACCAATTATCGCTCCAAAAACTCCACATGTTTTATTTATTTCAAAAAGCTCAGAAACATATATGTCCGGAATAGATATATTCCAACCTCCCAAGTAAAGAACTGTTACAAATAATGAAGAAACCAATAGGTTTAGATAGGAAGCAACATAAAATAACCCAAATTTTATACCCGAGTATTCGGTTTGATAACCTGCTACTAACTCTTCTTCTGCTTCTGGTAAATCAAAAGGTAATCTCTCACATTCTGCTAGGGAAGAAATAATAAAAATGATAAACCCTATAGGCTGACGCCACAAATTCCATCCCCAAAAACCATATTTTGATTGCGCCTCAACAATATCAATTGTACTTGAACTGTTAGATAATTATAGTCGGTGATACCATCACTGTTACCATCGCTATTACAGAACCGTACATGAGATTTTCACCTCATACGGCTCCTTGAAGGCCAGAAATAAATATAGGGACCGCGTCAGTATTCTTTTTTGAATCTTGATATGTTTGTAGGATGGATAACTATCGGTCGGTCCCAAATTAGACCAATTGAATTCTGTCTGTTAGAATTATTTTAATTCAAAATAAAATAAAAAAAGTACTTCTGAATTGATCTCATCCTTTCTTTAATTTAATAATTTCAATAATAATTTAAATTCTTCTTTGTTCAGTAATAACTTAACTGTTCAATAAAATACTTCTTGTAAAAATATCAATAACCCGTTGGTTTCACGTACGAAAAAAAAATTCTATATTAATTAATGAATTATGACACAAATTATATATCTATTAATATGTATATGGGAAAGAATAAAAGTAACAAATAATAAATTAAGTATATCTTTTTTTTTTTTTTTTTTTCGTTCCTATTCTTCTTTCTATTTCTGAGAAAAAGAGGGCTTTCAAAATAAAGTAAAGGATTATTTCGTTTCGAATAGTTATTTATTAAATCGGTGGATAGGAGTATACTCTGGATTGGAATCGTGTCATGGGGAGTACTGCCTGATCATTTCTACCAACTTAAAGCCCCAATTAGTATTCTTTGTTTGTATATTATGTAAAAATGTCCTTTTGGAGAATTTACATAATCTCCATTACTAATCCTTTCCATATGTTCGTGTTTCTAACCATCCACTCGTTTTTGCTCAATCCCCCGTTATGCTAATACATAAAAATGATAGTGAAAACTCAATACGGTTGATCTTTTGAACCCGCTTCAAGTCAGGATGACTAATCAACCAATCTTGGGGGAAACGGTCTCTTCTGTTTATGTTTATTTCCGCTTAACTCTCTAACTCTTATACATAGAAAATGAGAATCAATCTTTTTACTGCGAATTTATATATAAGCTGTTTTCTTTCACTCATATAACTATTTGATTTAGTTCATCAACCCGAATAATGAATAAAAAAAAAAAAAAAATTAAGATATCTACTCAATCCATTCCAACCCTTTCCTTGAAAGGAAGGAATAGAGAAAAGTTTATGTCTATGTATCAACGAATCACACGTAGAGATATTGATAACACACATAAAGTTAATGGTATTTCATAACTAATCGATTGAGCAGCAGCTCGTAGACCGCCTAAAAAGGAATATTTATTATTTGACCCGTATCCCGACATAAGAAGTCCAATTGGAGCAATACTGGAAATGGCAATCCATAAAAAAACACCGATATTGAGATCCGCTAAAACAAGGTGATATCCAAAAGGAACTACTGAATAGCTTACTAAAATTGATATGACTGCTATGGATGGCCCGATACTGAATAAACGAGTATCCCCCCTAGATGGAAAAAGATTTTCTTTGAAAAGTAGTTTTGTCCCATCTGCTAGAGCTTGAAGAACTCCCAAAGGGCCGGCGTATTCAGGTCCAATACGTTGTTGTATCCCTGCCGATATTTCTCTTTCTAACCATACAATTACCAGTACGCCTATTGTGATTCCCACTACAAGAGTCAAAATAGGAACAAGAACCCATAGAATTCCATAAACCTCTTTAAAAAATTCTAATCTAGAAAAAGAATCGATATCTTGTACTTCCGGTGTATCAATTATCATTTCAACGATCAACTTCTCCCATAATGATATCTATACTACCTAGTATCGTCATAATATCAGCCAATTTCATTCTTTTAACTAACCGCGGAAGAATTTGCAAATTGATAAAACCCGGCGGGCGGATTTTCCATCTCCAAGGAAAACCACTCTGATCCCCTATGAGAAAAATTCCCAATTCTCCCTTTGGGGCTTCTACTCTCACATAAAGTTCTTGTTTCGGCAATTCAAATGTAGGAGACGGCTTTTTACTAATAAATCGATATTCAAAATCATTCCATTCCGGATTCCTTTCTCTATCAAAGTATCGTATTTCTAAATTCTCATAGGGTCCCCCTGGAATTCCTTCCAGGGCCTGTTGAATAATTTTTACGGATTCTATCATTTCACCAATTCGGACTAGATAACGAGCCAATGAATCTCCTTCTTTTTGCCACTGTACTTCCCAATCAAATTCGTCGTAACATTCATAATGATCAACTTTACGAAGATCCCATTGTATTCCGGAAGCTCGCAGCATTGGTCCCGATAAACCCCAATTTATTACTTCCTCTCTACCAATAATGCCCACTCCCTCGACTCGTTCTAAAAAAATAGGATTTCGTGTAATAAGTTTTTGATATTCAGCAACTCTTGTTAAAAAATAATCGCAGAAATCCAAACATTTATCTATCCAGCCATGAGGTAGATCGGCCGCTACTCCTCCGATACGAAAATAATTATGCATCATTCTCATACCGGTGGCAGCTTCGAATAGATCATATACTAATTCTCTTTCTCTGAAAATATAGAAAAAGGGAGTTTGTGCACCAATATCCGCCATAAAAGGACCGAGCCATAACAGATGAGAAGCTATACGACTCAACTCCAACATAATTATTCTGATATAGCTGGCTCTTTTAGGTACTTGAATATTTCCCAACTGTTCCGGTCCGTTTACAGTTATTGCTTCTGTGAACATAGTAGCTAAATAATCCCACCGTGTTACATAAGGCAAATATTGTATAATTGTTCGATTTTCCGCAATTTTTTCCATTCCTCGGTGTAAATAACCCAATATTGGTTCACAGTCAATAACATCTTCACCATCTAGAGTAATGATGAGTCGAAGAACACCATGCATTGATGGGTGGTGGGGGCCCATATTGACTATCATGAGGTCTTTTCTTGTAGCCGGTATATTCATAGGTTTTTCCTCGATTCATTCTTTCATGAATTGCTGAAAACGAAAAAAAGTTCATTAAAATTCAAGATCTAATAAATCAAATAATTTAATTCAAAATGCCTTTATAAAAATATAAAAATAAAATTAACGAGTTTTTGACTCCCGAATATCTAACCGATTAATTAATTCTTTATAACATATTCTATTTTTCTTTGACAAATAAGACAGTAATCGTTGGCGTTTTCCCAGAATTTTACGTAAACCTCTCTGAGATAAATAGTCTTTTTTGTGTAATTGTAAATGTGAAGTAAGTCTTCGTATCCTATTGGTGAAACTAACTATTTGAAATTCAACAGATCCTCTGTTTTCGTCTTTTTCTTCTTGTGAAATAACTGAGATGAATGAATTTTTTACCATAAACTGAAATCTTCTCTCCCCCCCCTCTTTTTATTTTAAGATATTTTTTATTGATAGATATCTTTATTGATCAGTAATAATAATGCCCCTAATTTTTATTTGGTATATACAATAATTTGAATTTCGTTATTAATTTCTAATTTTTTTAATTTAATAAAACTTACTCAATCCTATTTTCATTTTAAAATTGGATTTGAAAGGGGATACAAAAGTATGGTTGGTTTCTTCACTCACAAAAGATAAAAGTTTAGACCTAAAATAAGAAAATTTTGTTCATTCTAGATCTAATTGATATGTCATTGAATTAGTATCATGTATCAGAATGGAATGTAAGACAATGTATGCGTGCATCTCTTTGTCGTCATAGACCAGATATGGTATGGGAAATATAGGAAAAATGTACTATTAATGAATTTTCAATCGCGGATACATATGTATCCTTACCATACTGAAACAACTGCCATTATTGGTATTAAACCAATAACGATTCATACAAGCTAAATCTTCTAATCGATAATTGGGCCAAAGAAATAGCTTTAATTTTATAAGTTTTTTTTTATATTTTTTGCTTTTATCCACAACTTGACTGTTTACCTCATTCCCATTACAAAAATATGCCTTTCTATGTCTATTCTTAGAATTTAAACAAATTAGAATTCGCAATTCTCTACGACGTCTAGGCGATAAAATATTTTCAGGAACAAACAAATCATAATTTTTTTTATATCTATTTCCAGTCATCTTTTGATGTTTTGTAATGACTTCATCAGAATTCTTATCAACATGTTTTTTTTCTCGGTATCTTTGATTTATTTGATGTTTACTTTTATGAACTAATGAAATACCGAGGGTTTGATACATAATAAATTTTCCATCATTTTTTATAGCTAGACGAATTGGTTCAATAATCAAAAATCCTCTTTTAATAAATTCTGTAAGAGTTACATCTTTCTGAATCGTCAAAATATCCAGACTCATTTCGCCCCTTTGAATAGAGGCTATAGTAATTTCTCTTGGATTTATCAGTCTAAGCAGGAGACAATATACGTTGATGTTATTGATTATTTTTTTATTTAAAGAATCATCCCATCTCAATTGAAAATACAAATACCTTTTTAGGAAGAAATCAAACTCCGCTTTTGTATTGATCTTGTATTGCTTTTTATTTCTATGTTTTTTCATGTCCGATCCCGTATAATCTTCTTCAACATCTTTTTCTTGGTTTGAAAGAGCTGATTTAAGATCTGCTTGGCCCGTGGATTCTTTTTCTCCTTGATTTTGGTTTTCTAATTCAAGAGATTTTTTTTCATTCGACGATATTGATATAAAAGGATCTCTTTTTTTATTTCCAGTGATGCTTTTGTTTTCACTAGCATTTTTTTTTATATTAGAATTAAAAAGTAGTAATTTAATTGGTATAACCCACGGTTTCATTTTATACGTATTATAAAGTCTCACAAATTCTGGCAAGAACCAAAGTTCCAGATTTGATATGGGACGACTTAGTAGTTCTTCATTCATTCCCATCCAATCCAAAAGGGGGTTTTGATTGGATAGGTTGATTTTTTGATCTTGCTGAAGTGTGAGATAAAAAAGACCCTTATTATTGATTTTATCAATTATTTGATACTTATTAACCCTAGTCTTAGTATATTTATTACTGTTAGTGTCAGTATCAATATTGATCCAGGCCTCAATATCGACCTTCGTTTTAAGACAAAAATCGAGAATTCTCCAATCAAAATATTTTCTATCCGTATTTTTATCCATATCTCGAATATCATCTTCTACCATATTAAATGATTTTTGGTTATGTGTGTTGTAATTATAAAAAATATCTTGGTTAGTTTTTACTTGTAATGGTGATCCATAAATTGAAGAGTACTTCTTAGTTTCAGAATTTATAGATTTATATGCTAAAAGATCATATCTATATTGTTTTTTAAAATTATCCTTTTGATTCAATAATAAATCCGTTTCCATTTTTGTTTTTTTTTCGTAGTGAATTAATTCATCTTTTTCATATAAATCACACAAATCTTTATATAAATCTTTATTTTGAGCTATACAGTTCAATATATTTCGCCATTTTTGTGGTACTACTCTAGACCATTTAATTTGAGATACATCACATTGATATTCATAATGACTCCTTAACCAATTTGTCCATTGATTCATTCCAGAATTGCGAAGATTCTTAGGTCTTAATTCGGAATGAAATAGTTCTTGTCTTACAACAAAAAAATCCTTTATTTCATTCTTAAGAAAAAGGGGGGTTCCATTATATTGAAATACGGATTTCAATTTCTCTAACTTAATAAGTTGGGTTTGTGATAATTTGTAAAATACATATGCTTGTGAAAAGTAAGATAAGTCAAAAAAAGTCTTTGAATTTTTTTGACTAAGACTAATATTAGTATTAGAAAGTGACTCTTTTATAATCGAAATAAATTTAATTAAACTTTGATTTGTTTTATTAATTCTTTCTTGATTTGCTTCATTACTGTTAATGTTTTTATTAATAATTTTTTTTGTTGATTCAAGAAAAAGTTGTGTATTGATACTAGGAATATTAATCATAGATAGAAAGATATCTATGTATATCTTTTCAATGAAAAATATTATAAAATAATGGGATTTACGGATTAATCGAGCAGTTCTTCTTTTTAATATCTGCCAAATATTTTTTTGTGATTCCAATCTTTTATCATCATAACTTATTTTGTTAGAACTCAAATTTCTATCTGAAGTTATAAATCCCTTTTTCTTGTCTTTTGTAATTTTTTCTATTTGATTTATGATTGTGTTTATTCTATCAGTCAGATCTTGCATTTTTTTTTCTGTTAATGAATAATTTGTCCAATTCTGAGATCTAATTTGAATGGACGATTCCTGAATCATCCGATTCCTGATTATTGAATCTTTTTTAATTTCACTCAATTCATATACTTCTATTTCTCTCAATCCAAATAATATAATTGGGTTTATTTTTGAGAGTTCTTTTATTATTTCTTTTATAAATAGAATGTTTTTAATGATCCATTTTTTTGGTTTTTTTGAGACATTTAGAAAAAATTTTGTTTGTTCTTTAAAAATTCCTAGAATTATAAAACATTTCTTTTGCAATTTTTTCATTTTTTTTTTGAGTTCTTTTAAAATCGGTTCAAAAAATGAAAGTTTTTTTCTGGGAGAACCAAAAGGTAGTTCAGCTTCCATTCCAAAAATTGTTAAAAAACAAAAATCATTTTTTTGACCTTGCTTTTTCATTGGATCGTTATAAGGGGCTCGTAACTTAGATCTGTGCCAAGGTTTAAGACGAAAAGGAAATAGGATCTTGATCTGAATGCCGTCTGTTAACCAGTTTTTTGGAAATTCTTTTTCTGATAATTGAACGCCGTTATAGGTACATTTAACATGCATTTCTCTATTCCAATCCTTTAAGTCCTCATACCATTCCGGAAATTGAAATAATAGTATACGGACGATATTTTTAGCTATTATCAATGAAGGTAATATAATATATTTTCTAAGAATTGATTGGGTTACTAATAAAAAACCTCTTATTACTTGAGCAAGTAAAATACTATCCCAGGCTTCCGCTATTTGTATACGCACTTTCT